TGATAAAAAGGAAATAGTAAAAAAAGGTCGGCCGTTCAAATCAAAATTGCTCGAGTATCTTATGTCAAATGACAAAAAATAACAAAGCAATGTTGTATTAAACTCCCTGTCTTCTTGTAGTTGGATCTCCAATTTTTTGGAATGCGCCAAATTCTACTTGAACATCCAAATCAGGATCAATACCGGCAAAAACATCTCGGAACAAGGTTCTAGACCCATGCCAGATGTGTCCGAAGAAGAAGAGTAGGGCAAAAGAAGCATGTCCAAAAGTAAACCAACCCCTCGGACTACTGCGAAAAACACCATCCGATTTCAAAGTAGCACGATCTAATTCGAAAATTTCACCCAATTGAGCACGTCTAGCATATTTTTTCACAGTAGCAGGATCACTATAACTGACTCCATTGAGTTCTCCACCGTAAAACTCAACAGTTACACCTACTTGTTCAACGCTATACTTAGATTCCGCTCTTCTAAAAGGAACGTCAGCTCGAACAATTCCGTCCCCGTCTATCAAAACGACCGGAAAAGTCTCAAAAAAGGTAGGCATACGGCGTACAAAAAGTTCACGGCCTTCTTTATCTCTAAAAATAGGATGTCCTAACCATCCAACAGCTATTCCATCGCCGTTGTCCATTGAGCCTGCTCTAAATAATCCCCCTTTCGCCGGATTATTACCAATGTAATCATAAAAAGCTAATTTCTCAGGAATTTTTGACCAAGCTTCTGATAAACTTTGATTTTCAGCCAGCCCAGCACTTACCCGTCGGTATATTTCTTGCTGAAAGTATCCTTGATCCCATTGATAACGAGTGGGGCCGAATAATTCGATCGGGGTAGTTGCTGAACCGTACCACATAGTTCCGGCAACAACAAAAGCTGCAAAAAAGACTGCAGCGATACTACTAGAAAGAACGGTTTCAATATTGCCCATACGTAATCCTTTGTATAGACGTTGAGGCGGACGGACACTAAGATGGAATAGGCCCGCTAATATACCTAATGTCCCTGCAGCAATATGATGAGAGGCTATTCCTCCTGGAACAAAAGGGTCAAAACCTTCCACACCCCATGCTGGACTTACAGGTTGTACTTTTCCAGTTAATCCATAAGGGTCGGACACCCATATTCCGGGACCGTACAAGCCTGTTACATGAAATGCACCAAAACCAAAACAAGCCACCCCGGAAAGAAATAAATGAATTCCAAAAATCTTAGGCAAATCCAAAGAGGGTTTTCCTGTACGTTCATCACAAAAGATTTCTAGATCCCAATACACCCAATGCCAAATAGCTGCCAAAAAGCACAAGCCAGAAAACACAATATGTGCTCCGGCTACACCTTCGTAACTCCAAATGCCGGGATCCGTTATAGTTCCCCCGGTAATACTCCAACCGCCCCATGAATTGGTTATTCCTAAACGGGTCATAAAAGGGATAACGAACATACCCTGTCTCCACATTGGATCAAGAACGGGGTCAGAGGGATCAAAAACTGCTAATTCATATAGAGCCATCGAACCAGCCCAACCAGCAACAAGAGCTGTATGCATGATATGGACAGAAATCAATCGGCCGGGATCATTCAATACGACGGTATGAACACGATACCAAGGCAAACCCATGGAAATACCCCTTATATCAAAGAAAAATGACACTATGTAACTTTATTGCATTGGAAAAGACTATGACTACGCAATGGATCCCTTTTGTTCAATGGATTATCTCGGAACAAGGGTTAATGTTTGTTCTATTCTGTTAGTAATAATGGAACAATTATGTTTGTAGGAACAAAGAGAAACAAATCTATTCTATACCCGATAAGTAGCAATACGCAATGGGGAGTTGACACCGTCTTCTATCAGTAAATATGTCCATAGCTGTTCATTATTGGAAGGCTATATTCGTACCAATTTTTTCTTAAACTAAACCTTTTTAATCTATGCAGAAAATAGAATTAAGGGTTGATATTATAAAAACAATACCCTTAATTATTACGTTTCCACGTCAAAGTGAAATAGAGTACTTAATTTTTTTTTCTTTCATATAATGCCTATTGGTGTTCCAAAAGTTCCCTTTCGAAGTCCTGGAGAGGAAGATGCATCTTGGGTTGACGTATAGTGCGACTTGTTAGATATATTTGGTCATATGGGATTTCCCCGTTATCTCTCCCGATTGAGATATCCTCCATTTCGCCCAAGAAAGATTGATTGAATCATCAAAAATTTGGAGCGTGAAATGCAATTAGATTTTAGGGGGATTCAAGTTAATATTATCAATTAGAAGAATTTATGGTTGGCTCGGTTGGACCAATAAAATGAAGTATCCAGGCTCCGTTTATAAAAACCAAAATCTCAATTGGGATTAGATAGTTTATTTACCTTAAACTCTTAATTATTTCGATTTGAAATTCAAAATAAAAAAATCTAAATATTAAACACTCGAATAAAGTAATTAAAGTAATGAATATGTTGAATATGAAAATTGACGGACGAAAAGATATGAACTAAATAAAAAAAGGGAAATCTTAACAAAAAAACAAGTGGTATTGGAAACATTTGTCCTATATGTGCAAATCGAAATCGGACAGATCATTACCCGGAGTAGAGCCTAAACCTAAAAAAAATTAAAGAGACCAATTTAAGAACAAGAAAATGACATCGGGATTTGAATTGGAGCTCGATGATATGATACATCAACGAAAAGTAAGTTCGATAAGTTTAGTAAATTAAATTATTTTTTTTTTTCGATTTTAGTAGAATGTTCTTCTATTTTAATTATATAAATATTCTTTATAAATATTCTTCAAATATTAGATATTATATGGATAATTAGGAAATGTTGGGAAAGTAATCTTTTTTGAAAAACCGAAAAGTAAACTTTTCATTATTCATTAATAAGTTGGAAAAATCTCTATGAAAAATAAAAAAGATATAGAATCTACACATTGATTTTTTTCACAATTTTGTTTGAACCGTATGCATCAAAAGGTGCACGTACGGTTCCTAAGGGATAGAGTTTTCCCCTAATCAACCGACTTTATCGAGAAAGATTACTTTTTTTAGGCCAAGAAGTCGATAGCGAGATTTCGAATCAACTTATTGGTCTTATGGTATATCTCAGCATTGAAGATGATACCAAGGATTTGTACTTGTTTATAAATTCTCCTGGCGGGTGGGTAATACCTGGAGTAGCTATTTATGATACTATGCAATTTGTACGACCAGATGTACATACAATATGCATGGGGTTAGCTGCTTCAATGGGATCTTTTATCCTGGTCGGAGGAGAAATTACCAAACGTTTAGCATTCCCTCACGCTTGGCGCCAATGAGTTTTTTATTTGTTTTTTATTTGAAAGAAAAAAGAATATTATGCCTTCACCATATTAAATATTAAGTAATAATAGCATGGCACTTTGAATTCGATATGAGAGCTTTTTTCTCTATTTGATTTTCAAAAACTTCACTTATATATCGAAAGAGGAGTATGAGATGAAGAGTATTCCTGATTTCTTTATTTTATATCAGGAGTCCATTTCAGCGTCACAAACTTTTTCATAAAAAAAGACTCTATTTATGTTTGAAAGAGTCCAAAAAAAATTTCTTCCTTATAAAAAGACACTTTGGGATTGCTTAACTACAGACGAAATAAATATATAAAGCAACGGAGCCATCATAGTATTTTTGAGCTCCTACGAAAAGAAGGGTGGTAATTGGCTAATTCTGGATTTAATTGATTCGACATTTTAGCTTTCTTGAACCGAAAATGAAAGTAAATTCCATTGTATAGCCGTATGCAAGGCGAAAAAGATGCACGTACGGTTCTTCTCTTCTATCTTTTTTAGTTCGTAATTCCATCCTTTTTCTCTTCAGCGCATTCCGCGAGATAGACGAACTTTTTTATGGTATATCATCAGGGTAATGATTCATCAACCCGCGAGCTCTTTTTATGAGGCCCAAACGGGAGAATTTATCCTGGAAGCGGAAGAACTTTTAAAATTGCGAGAAACCCTCACAAGGGTTTATGTACAAAGAACGGGCAAACCACTATGGATTGTATCGGAAGATATGGAAAGGGATGTTTTTATGTCAGCAACAGAAGCCCAAGCTCATGGAATTGTTGATCTTGTAGCGGTCGAATAAAAGGAATAAAAATAGCTTTCAACATTTGAAAATTTCTCTTGTTACTAAGTTTACCGTTCTGGGTTTAATATTCTATTAACTAGAAATACATTCGGTTAGGATTGATCTAAACCAGCCCATTATGTATATGATTCAGCATGCCAACTATTAAACAACTTATTAGAAATACAAGACAGCCAATCAGAAATGTCACGAAATCTCCTGCTCTTCGGGGATGTCCTCAACGACGAGGAACATGTACTAGGGTGTATGTGTGACTCGTTCAGATTATGAGCTGGAACAAAAGCAAATGAAAGGAAAGAATTTTTCCAGTATCAAGGATCAGTACTGGTGAATAGTATAAAACTCCAGTCACTATCTAAAATGAAAAAACATCTATTGGGTATGAAATTTATGGTTTCTATTAGTATAAATCGAGTTTAAGATAAGAAAGAATTTCCTATTGGTAACGAAGGTTATCCATTTAGCAGGGAATCCTATTTTCAAAGCAAAAAATTTCTGCCCCATTCTGGCACGAACGGACTAACAGGGTCAGCTATCCAGCTAACCTTCAAAATGAAATACCGTTACTGTATAGGTGGATCTCATTGTGAAAGACCTATTACTGGATAATTCGTAGGTAGAGCCAAAAAGTTTGAACTGTACAAGTTATCAATAAGATTCCGGAAATGGAGGAAAGTGCTCCGGTGTATAGAGAGGACCTCACCGTTTTAAAAGTAACCATAGAAACGAAGGAATCCACTATTTCTTTAATCATCTATATCTATATTTAACTTGAATTCACATTTTTTTATTTACTTTTTTGATACATTAATACAATTTCTTATTTTTTTGCCTTGTTTCAAGGCGAAATGTCGAAAAAATAATAAAAATAGTGGTTGGGAAGGTTAGAGTAGCAAAAGCCATTGGAATTTGTATTTTATACATTGGAAAAATCCGTTTTGTTATTAATAGACCAGAACGAGAAAAGAATAACTCAAAGAAAGAAAATCAATTAGTTATTCTATTCAGCAAAGTTTCAATTATTCAATGACTAGAGTTAAACGGGGATATATAGCTCGAAGACGCAGAAAAAAAATTCGTTTATTTGTATCAAGTTTTCGAGGGGCTCATTCAAGACTTACTCGAACTATTGCTCAACAGAAAATAAGAGCCTTGGCTTCGGCTCATCGGGATAGAGATAGGCAAAAGAGAGATTTTCGCCGTTTGTGGATCACTCGGATAAACGCAGTAATTCGCGAAAAGGGGATATACTATAATTATAGTAAATTTATACATGATCTGTACAAGAGAAAGTTGCTTCTTAATCGTAAAATACTTGCACAAATAGCTATATTAAATAGGAATTGTATTTATATGATTTTCAATGAGATCATAAAAAAAGAAGATTGGAAAGAAGAATACCTCGAAACGATTTAAATAAAGTGCCCCGGAGTTTTTTCTCCGGGAGTATAGAATAGAAATTAGTCTGATAAAATACGATAAATAAATAAAAATCAACAAATCCATTCAAAAAAAAAATTCCCAATTTTTATATTATCTTACGACGTGACAATCAAATTTAGATTCGAAGATTTTTTTAGACCAAAACTGCAATCCGTACTTGAGTTCAGATTCCAATTTTAAGTCAATTATCAATTATCAATTAAATAAAGAATAAGTTTATTATTTTATTTATTTTTGGTTCTAAAACTAGCAGTTCTAGTAGTCGACTCGGTTCTTTCAAATTGTTTCTCATTATTAAGAAAAGGTAACAAAGATAAAATACGAGCTTGTTTTATAGCAATAGTAATTAATCGTTGTTGTTTCAAGGTCAATCTATTCACTCGCCTAGATAAAATCTTTCCTTGTTCACTAATAAATCGACTAATTAAACTCATGTTTCTATAATCAATTCGATCCCCCGATTGGATCGGGGGTAAACGCCTACGAAAAGCTCGCTTGGATTTAATAAAGGGTCGCTTGGATTTATCCATAGTTTGTTTAGTTTATTCCTTATACATAATACATACCGAAAATCCTATTTCTTAATTCGAATTTTTGTAGGTCCAGCTAAAATAGGATTTGATTTGTTTATGTCTATTTTTTTCTATATATTATATATCTATATATTATATATATTATATATCTAATAATATGAAATATTTACTTTTACTATAGATATAGAAATACATTTTCTATTAAAAAAAAAGAGTAAATGATATATATGAAAATTGTTTTATCCCCTTACTTGAACGGGTAATAGACAGACGTTCAGCTCGATCTATTTCTTTATCTCTCCATGAGTTGTATGTTTGTAACAATAGGGACAGAATTTTCGCAATTCCAACCGACTAGGCGTATTGTGTCGATTCTTTTGAGTAATGTATCTGGAAACGCCCTTTGATCCCTTATTAACATTCTTTCGAACACAACCAGTACATTCCAAAATAACTTTTACTCGGACATCTTTACCCTTAGCCATGAACCTCCTTTGGATATTTGATTCAAGCAACTTTTCTATTTTTCTTTTCCTTTCTTCGAGAAAAATAGAAAAGTTGCTAAAATAAAAGTTGCTAACTAGAACTACAATTCGAAAGGTTTTGTTGAAATCATCAATAGAGTAATAATAAAAGATAAGTGGTAATAATAAAAGATAAGTAAAGAAATACTATGTAATCAAATTCAAAAGGTTTCTATCTAGACTTTTATTTCCAATTACAGTATTTCGTTTAAGTATCTTGTATAATACGCTTATCCTAGACCCACATTTTCATTTCCATTCGAGCCTGAACTCAAGTTTTGATGAGGTTGAACCCACTTTTCTTCTTTACTCAACTATAATCCCATTTTTTTCTATTAGAAAATCTAAAAGAGGGGAGGGATTAGTCCCAGATAGCCAATCCCATCTCTAATCTTCGTTAACCTCTTCCCGTATCAATAACTAGAATCAAAAAAAGGGGAATGTCAACGCATCTGGGAAAAAACGATTGATTTCTATTAATAGGCCTGCTAAAGACCCGAACCATAAAGTACTTAGTACCGGTGCCACCGAAAGATATGTTTTGAAATCGCGCATTGAAAATCCTCCTTTCTCATTTCTTTAATATCTAAAATAAAAGTAATACATATCTAATCTATAATCCGATGTATGATGTATTATAGTTAAAGACTACTTATATTTATATTTGTACACGAAATCCCTAATATAAAAATCTACATTAAAATCTACTTACTTTACTTACTTATAGTAGATTTTTTAAGAAAAAGAATACTATGCCCCTTCCCACTGAACTGAGTATTCCCGAAAAGAAAAGTCTTTTTTAGTTTACGACAAGTTTTTCATATACATAAATATAAAAATCCTTTCTATTATACCTTATATGCTAAGAGATAAAAAAAAAGAGGAATATAGTTAAGTATGGAAATTTGAAATATGTATTTATATGGGAAATAAGGATGTGGAAAACAAGACAAGGAGTCTTTACAATTACACTATAAAACACAATTGAATTGAAAGGGATGTAGCGCAGCTTGGTAGCGCGTTTGTTTTGGGTACAAAATGTCACGGGTTCAAATCCTGTCATCCCTACCTAATTACTTTTACTCTGAGAAGTAAGGAGGAATTAATTGAAATTTTGATTCAAGTTGGACAGCCATAATCTCTCATTTTGTTTATGATATTCTATATATGATAGATAATGTATGCATCCAGGATGTAAATAGAGTTTTGAGTTATAAAAAAAACCATTTCTTTCCAGTCTTATCTATTATGATAAGAAAGCGCTCTTAGTTCAGTTCGGTAGAACGCGGGTCTCCAAAACCCGATGTCGTAGGTTCAAATCCTACAGAGCGTGATTTCATTCTTGTTAGGTAAAATTGAATTATCGAAGTAGACTGAAGTAATCGAATCGAAAATTGACCTCCTCTCTGCTCTAATCCACGGGGGGTCAATCAAAAAAAGATTTGTTAATTATTATAATTATTAATCAAAGATCCAACTGATCACCACGTCGGTATTGTAAATATGCAGTTACAAATAATCCAGCTAAAGTAATGGGAATTAGGCCTAAGACAATTCCAAATAGAAAAACTTCAATCATTTCAATCCATTAAAAAAAAAAAAGAAAGGTAATATCTATCCCTAAATATTAATCTGAATTGCCCATGAATCTCAATAACCAAAAATTTTCAATTGCTCTAGTAAAGAACTAGAAACATAGGCAAAATCCCACCAAAACATTTTTTGAGTTGTTCATTCAATTAATTTCAAATAAGTCGTATCTTGTTTAGACCTATAAATAGAGCGGAGGTTGTAGTTAAAGCCGCTAGTAAAAAACCGAAATAACTAGTTAGAGTAGGCATGAAGGAGCTAACTAAAATATGTTCTTTTTATACATATGTTTCTAAAGCACTTACCTAAGTTTTCATTTCGAAAGAAAATAAGCAAAAATCTCAATTCAAAGAATAAGTTCAATTGAAAGGTTTTCATTAACTATTACATTTTTTCATTAACTATTACATTATAGATGTCACTAACAACGATAAGTAAGGGCGGTAGAAAAAAAAAAAGGAACGGCTGATTATCTGTGACATCTACGCATCTCATAATTTTGAATCAACATATTTTTTGCAAAACCTTTGAGTAAATTAATCAAATAATAAAAAAAGAAGAACTATGCCATGGAACTTTATTCAAAAATGAAATGTTATTTATTTGAATCACTATAGAATAAAATGAAAAAACCATTTCTATTTTGATCCTTTCTGATCAAATCTATTTTTTTTTTTTCGAACGAAAAGTTCTTTATAACATAACACTTTTTACTTTCAATTGAACTTATTACACTCAACAATCGGGTTCATCTATCATCTATATAAATAATCGTTTGCATGAAAAGAAAAAGACTACAATCATTCAAAAAAAAGAATCTTTATTTTGTCCAAGTCGGTTATAATTATAAGACTAGTAATTGCTATTATGGTTGTCTTTATAGGTTCTACATTCCATATTAATATAATTTTTTTATAAATAGAAAGCCGCATCCTTGTAGTTAGGTCAATAAAAAACCCGTGGATATAATGCAACAATGGAATGGATCCATCACAAAAACGGATTAATTGATTTCAATTAATCCATCCATTTTTTACTATTTATTTTTCTGTTTTTTTTTTTCGACAATTAACCAATTCCTTAAAATAGAAACTAAGGAATTCTCCGAAAAAGAAACTTATAGATTTCTCGTGTCATTGAATTGAAAAAATATTATCAGATTCTTCCGGAATTTTCACGAATTATTACCTAGAAACCAGCTTGTCTGATTCCTACTTTCCCCGATCTTCATTCAGTTTCGCGTCTGAAACCAACACAATCATAGAGAGAAACTCTATACTATAATTGTATTTTGTATTTGAAAAAAAATTTCTATATAAAGAAAAAAAAAATGAAATGGTGCCTAATTCCATATGTACAAATAAGAAAAAAGAAATTCTCTCGTACTTGATTTCAATATTAATTGAAATCGCCTTGCTGTGTCAGAAGAAGGATAGCTATACTGATTCGGTATACTCTAAAGACACCTTTGGTACTATATTGGTAATCCTACAAGTATTTTACGTTTTTACGTAAAGTAAAAAGTAAATGGAAATTTATTAATTTCATCTTTTACGGATTTGCCTTTGACTGTACAAGAATATGTGGAGCTCAGCATGTCTGGAAGCACAGGAGAACGTTCTTTTGCTGATATTATTACCAGTATTCGATACTGGGTTATTCATAGCATTACTATACCTTCCCTATTCATTGCGGGTTGGTTATTTGTCAGCACAGGTTTAGCTTACGATGTCTTTGGAAGCCCTCGGCCAAACGAATATTTC